TTTTTTAAGTGCTATGTCAGTATTGTGGCGACCAATTTGTAACCATAAAATAAAAATTAAAATTTCTAGTTCATTAAGCCTGATTTTTTGTAAAATTTTGAAATATTTAGTGTTGTTGTCAATAGGCGGTTGGGCTAGGGAGGGGTCTAGTCTAGATCCTAGGTAAATAAGGGTTGGCGGGCCTAGCCCGCCAAAAGAGAAATAATTTTTTAAGTGCTATGTCAGTATTGTGGCGACCAATTTGTAACCATAAAATAAAAATTAAAATTTCTAGTTCATTAAGCCTGATTTTTTGTAAAATTTTGAAATATTTAGTGTTGTTGTCAATAGGCGGTTGGGCTAGGGAGGGGTCTAGTCTAGATCCTAGGTAAATAAGGGTTGGCGGGCCTAGCCCGCCAAAAGAGAAATAATTTTTTAAGTGCTATGTCAGTATTGTGGCGACCAATTTGTAACCATAAAATAAAAATTAAAATTTCTAGTTCATTAAGCCTGATTTTTTGTAAAATTTTGAAATATTTAGTGTTGTTGTCAATAGGCGGTTGGGCTAGGGAGGGGTCTAGTCTAGATCCTAGGTAAATAAGGGTTGGCGGGCCTAGCCCGCCAAAAGAGAAATAATTTTTTAAGTGCTATGTCAGTATTGTGGCGACCAATTTGTAACCATAAAATAAAAATTAAAATTTCTAGTTCATTAAGCCTGATTTTTTGTAAAATTTTGAAATATTTAGTGTTGTTGTCAATAGGCGGTTGGGCTAGGGAGGGGTCTAGTCTAGATCCTAGGTAAATAAGGGTTGGTTGTTAGAAGTAATAGTTGAGTTAGTTAGTTCCCAGAGTTACCTGTGTTGAACGAGAGTCTTGTTTTTGGGGTTTGGCAAGATAATAAGCTTGTTCAAGTGTTCCTATGTTAATAGGGATTTATCAGTGTAATTTAATGGGGGGGTAAGGGGGGGTTTGTTGAGATAGTTTAAACCATTGTACTGGTGTGCGGGTGTGTGTACACATGGGTGTGTGTACACATGGGTGTGTGTACACATGGGTGTGTGTACACATGGGTGTGTGTACACATGGGTGTGTGTACACATGGGTGTGTGTACACATGGGTGTGTGTACACATGGGTGTGTGTACACATGGGTGTGTGTACACATGGGTGTGTGTACACATGGGTGTGTGTACACATGGGTGTGTGTACACATGGGTGTGTGTGGCTCAAGGTGAGAGTTATTAGGCTTATGTCCTGTAACCATTAATCCTATTGTCCACTTTTACGCAGGCGTAGTGAGGTACAGATTCTGTTGAATTCTTGGTCTTTTTATGTCTTATCAACATGGAGTTCATGTCCCGGCTCATAATTATGAGGATGGAGGAGGTACATCGAGGTGCTCGGCTACTATTTTAGGTCTGATTTATGGCCCACCGCGGCCATGGTGAGTCCAAGCATACCCCAAAATAAAAAAATACCAAATGCCTGACACCACAGTTATGTGTGAGCATGGGCTGATTAGTCATTAGTCCATCGAGATGTCTTATTTAAGGGGAACGAGTGGGCGATTTTAAGGTGCTATGGCCCTGAAGTAAGAACCAGATGTCAGTTATAGTTTCAGTCTAGCGACCCCCAAGTTTAATGGGCGCAGAGCGAGAAGAGGGATACGTATTGGGCGGGTTGCTGGTTTCACGGAGGATGGTAGATTAAGGGACACCTGATGGAGGGGGATATTCATGGTTAGGAGGTTGTGATGTCAGTTTGGGTGATATGGTCTATGTACGATTATGGATAGAATGTACTATGTACGATTATGGTAGGTATGTAGTTTATGAATATCCATGTTGTAGAGGGATTATAGTTGATTAAGTGTTGAATGTCTTATGTACGATTAATAGTTTTATGTATTAATGGATATTCATGGGGTTGATAATTTAATGTACGATTAAACATAGATGTCCTATGTAATATTATGAGATTTATGTACTGTACCATTATGAATGGGGAGGTGCATTAATGCACGATGTACATAGAGCGTGCATTGGTGTATAATTATATGAATTTAAGGCAGAGAGTAGTTTAAGGAGAATTTCAGCTTTGGGTGCTGATGGTGGGACTTTAGGTCTCCTCTTTGATGTCCTAGGAAGGGTTTATGCTTCATTTTTGGTTTACAAGACCAAGGTAATTGTTATACTACAAGGACCTTCATTTGAGAAGTTTGTTTTCAATTAGGCTGCAAGTTGGTATGAGAATTAGGATAAGGAGGAAATAGAGAAATGATGCTAGTTGGCCAATAATGATGAATGGGTGTTCGACGGGTTGTCCTCCGATTCATGTGAGTGTAAGTAAGTCAGCTACGAGCACTCAGAATAAACATTGGCTAATAGGGCGGAATATTATGCTTCGTTGTTTTGATGTGTGGAGGAGGGGTATGACAGCTAGGATGGCGATTGACAGGACTAGGGCTAGTACGCCGCCGAGTTTGTTAGGGATGGAGCGGAGAATAGCGTATGCGAATAGGAAATATCACTCTGGTTTGATGTGTGGTGGGGTGTTGAGTGGGTTAGCGGGGGTGTAGTTGTCTGGGTCTCCTAGAAGGTCTGGGGAGAATAGGACTAGAGTGAGTAGAAGGGTGATTAGGAGTAGGAAGCCAAGAGCGTCTTTGATAGTGTAGTAGGGGTGGAAGGGGATTTTGTCTGCGTCTGAGATTACACCTGTAGGGTTGTTTGAGCCGGTTTCGTGGAGGAATAGAAGATGTACGATTACTAGGGCGGCAATGATGAAGGGAAGGATGAAGTGAAAGGCGAAGAATCGGGTGAGGGTGGCTTTGTCTACTGAGAACCCACCTCAGATTCATTGGACAAGGTCTGTGCCAATGTAGGGGATGGCGGATAGGAGGTTGGTAATTACGGTGGCCCCTCAAAAAGATATTTGTCCTCATGGTAGGACGTAACCCATGAAGGCAGTTGCTATGACTGCAAATAGTAGTAGAATCCCAATATTTCATGTCTCGGAGTAGGTATAAGAGCCGTAGTAGATGCCTCGGCCTACGTGAAGGAATAGGCAAATGAAAAATATGGATGCTCCGTTAGCATGGAGATATCGGATGATTCAGCCATAGTTAACATCTCGGCAAATATGGGTGACTGAAGAGAATGCGGTTAATGTGTCTGATGTGTAGTGTATAGCTAGGAACAGGCCGGTGATAATTTGGATACCTAGGCATAGGCCTAGTAGTGACCCAAAGTTTCATCATGCGGAGATGTTTGAGGGAGTAGGGAGGTCGATGAAGGAGTGATTTACAATTTTTATTAGGGGGTGGGATTTTCGAATGTTGGTCATTAGGTTTTTGTAGTTGAACTACAACGGTGGTTTTTCATATCACTGGTCATGGTTTAAGTCCATGCAAGAATTATGACATATTATGTATTATTATTAAGTATAGTATTTGTTGCAGGGTTTGTGGGGTTTTCATCTAAGCCATCTCCAATTTATGGGGGCTTATGTTTGGTTGTGAGTGGGGGTGTTGGTTGTGGTATTGTTTTAAGTTATGGGGCCTCGTTTTTAGGGTTAATAATGTTTTTAGTGTATTTAGGGGGTATGTTGGTAGTGTTTGGTTATACTACTGCCATAGCTACGGAGGAGTATCCGGAGTCTTGGGGGTCTAATGTAGTGGTCTTGGGATCGTTGATTGCGGGGTTGGTAATAGAATTATTTTTGGTGGGTTTATTTATGGGAGATGGGTTTATAGGCTGAGAGTTGGGGTTAAAAGGTTCTGAGAGTTTAGGAATGTTTGGGGGTGAGGAGAGTGGGTATGTGCGGGAAGATTCCATAGGGGTAGCTGCTTTATATGGTAGTGGTGGGTGATTGATGTTATTGGCGGGGTGAATGTTGTTCGTTAGTATTTTTGTTGTGATTGAGATTACTCGGGGTTTTAGATTAGAATAAAGGTGGCTGTAAGGAGTGAGATTAGGAAGGCTAGGGAGTAGAGTTTGATCAGTCCTTTTTGTGTTGAGACTAGGGAAGATATGTTTATTTGGAGGTTGGCAATTGTTTTTGGAATTGCTTTCTCGGTTCATGTTATGTCTAGGGTAGAGGTTGCAGTGTTAAGGCTGAATAGTAGGCTAGCGTACGGGATTAGTCGATGTATGGTTGTGGGGAAGAATCCTAGTAGGTTGGAGAAGTAAAATGGTTTAGAGCGGGGGGTTAATTTTAGGTTGAGTGTTAGTTGGTTGAGTTCTATGGCTAGTAGGAAGCCTATAATGGTGACTATTAAGGCTGTTATTTTTATGTAAAGTGGCATAGTTATTGGGGGGATTGTAAGAGGTTGAATGTTGTTTGAAATGAGGAAGCCCGCGAAGATGCTTCCTAGAGCGAGGCGTTTAATTGAGTTAATTAGTGGGGGATTATTCTCATTGATAGTAATTACGGGTGGGAAGCGGGGTTGATTGAGCAGGGCAAAGAAGATAATGCGAGTGCTGTAGATGGCCGTTAGGGATGTGGCAACGAGAGTTATTAGAAGGGCTCAGGCGTTTGTATAGGATGTATTGGCTGCTTCAATAATTAGATCTTTTGAGTAGAATCCTGTTAAGAAAGGTATGCCTGTGAGTGCTAGACTGCCAATTGTAAGTGCTGATGATGTGAATGGGAGGGTTTTGAATAGGCCGCCTATTTTCCGAATGTCTTGTTCGTCGTTGAGGCTGTGAATAATAGATCCGGAGCATATGAATAATATAGCTTTGAAGAAGGCGTGGGTGCAGATATGAAGGAAGGCAAGGTGAGGTTGGTTAATTCCGATAGTTACTATTATGAGGCCTAGTTGGCTTGAGGTGGAGAATGCGATGATTTTTTTGATGTCATTTTGGGTAAGGGCACATAGGGCTGTGAATAGGGTGGTTGTAGCCCCTAGGCATAAAATTAGGGATTGAGCTATTTTATTTGATTCTACAAGTGGGTGGAATCGGATTAGTAGGAAAACTCCTGCTACTACCATAGTGCTAGAGTGTAGTAGGGCTGATACAGGGGTTGGGCCTTCTATTGCTGCTGGTAGTCATGGGTGGAGGCCAAATTGTGCTGATTTTCCTGTGGCAGCTAGAATTAGGCCTAAAAGTGGAAGTGTGAGGTTATTTAATTTTAATATAAAGATTTGTTGGAGTTCTCATGTGTTTATGTGCATGAAAAATCATGCTATTGATAGGATGAAGCCGATGTCGCCAATTCGGTTGTATAAAATTGCTTGTAGGGCTGCAGTGTTGGCGTCTGCTCGTCCGTATCATCAGCCGATCAGTAGGAAGGATATAATGCCTACTCCTTCCCAGCCGATGAAAAGTTGGAATAGGTTGTTTGCTGTTACTAGAATCACTATAGTGATTAGGAATAGTAGAAGGTATTTAAAGAATCGGTTGATGTTAGGGTCTGAGTGCATATATCATAGGGAAAACTCTATGATTGATCATGTGACGAATAGTGCGACTGGGATAAATAGTATGGAGAAGAAGTCTAGTTTGAGGCTGACAGAGAGTTTCATAGTGTTAATGGTTGTTCAGTGTCAGTTTGATAGTATTATTTCTTGGTTTGTATATAGGAATAGAGTTGTTGGGATTAGGCTGATTGCAAAGGCAAGTGAGATTGAGTTTTTTACATATAGAGGAAAGTTAGAGTGGGTGTAAAAGTTGGTGAATGACATAATAATGGGTAGTGTGAGAATGAGTATGGTTAGGGTTGGGAGGGTTGAAAGCAGGTTGATTGCTTTTATTTGGAGTTGCACCAATTTTTTGGCTCCTAAGACCAACGGATAACTACTATCCTTTAAAAGCTGAGAAAGCCATATTGTTATATATGGTGGCAGGAGTTAGCAGTTCTTGCATACTTTCTCGGTAGATAAGAGGTTGTTAGTCTCTATTTCTAAATTCACAATCTAGTGTTTTGTTTAAACTATATCTACAATATGTGATGCCAAGGATGATCTTGGGGTTGATTGATAGGAGAATTAAGGGGAATAGGTGAAGTAGTATAAGGGTGTGTTCGCGTGTAAAGGAGGGGGTTATACTGTTGATGTGATAGGTGAGTTTTCCACGTTGGGTTGTGGACAGTATGTAAAGGGTGTAGAGGGCGGTGATTAGCATGTTAGCTCCTGCTATGATAATTGTGAGGTTGGATCAGGAGAACGATGAGATAATCACGAGTAGTTCTCCAATTAGGTTGATGGAGGGAGGGAGGGCTAGGTTGGCTAGGCTGGCTAGTAATCATCATGCGGCTATAAGGGGGAGGATGGTTTGTAGCCCTCGGGCTAGGATTATTGTTCGACTGTGAATACGTTCGTAGTTGGTGTTGGCTAAACAGAATAGTATGGATGAGGTAAGGCCATGAGCAATTATTAGAGCCGTAGCTCCCATGAAGCTTCATGGGGTTTGGATCAGGATTGCGACGATTACAAGTGCTATGTGGCTGACGGATGAGTATGCGATTAGGGATTTTAGGTCGGTTTGTCGTAAACAGATAGAGCTTGTTATGACTATTCCTCATAATGACAAAAGGAGGAAGGGGTAAGCTATGTATTCTGTCACTGGGTTTAAGATAAGGGTAAGTCGTATTATGCCGTATCCTCCTAGTTTTAGTAGGACTGCTGCTAGGACTATAGAGCCTGCAATGGGGGCTTCTACATGGGCCTTGGGAAGTCAGAGGTGTAGGCCATATAAAGGCATTTTTACTAAAAATGCTATTATACAGGCTAGTCATAGGAGGGAGTTGGATCAGGAGTCGGTTAGTGGGGTGGTTAGGATTTGGATGACTAGAAAGTTTAGAGTTCCAGTGGTGTTATGAATGTAGAGTAAAGCTACTAAGAGAGGAAGGGATCCTACTAGGGTGTAGAATAGGAAGTAGGTCCCTGCGTTTAGTCGTTCTGTTTGATTACCCCAGCGAGTGATAATGATGAGTGTGGGGATGAGGGTGGCTTCAAATAGGATATAGAATATAATTAGTTCTGTGGCTGAGAATGTTATAATTAGGAAGATTTGAAGTAGAACAAGTATTGAGATGAACAGTTTTTTCCGTAGCAGGCTTTCTTTGGAGAGGTGATTTTGGCTAGCAATTAACATTAGGGGTAGAAGTCAGAATGTTAAAATTAAAAGGGGTGTAGATAGTGGGTCTGATGAAAATATTAGGGAGAAGTTTAGGTTATGAACGTTGGGTTGATTTATTAGTAGAAGTGCTATTAAAGTGATCAGGAGGCTGTGGATTGTTGTGTTAATTCATAGTAATTTGTTACTTGATCATCAGGTTAAGGGTAGGAGCATTATTGTAGGAATAATGAGTTTTAGCATTGTAGGAGATTTAGGTTGTGGACGTAGTCTATGCCGTATGTATTGGAGACTATTACTAGTAAGGCTAGTCCGATAGCAGCTTCACAGGCTGCGAAAACTAAAAGGATTACTGGGAATATGAAGGAATTAGTGAAGTTTATGCTGAGAGAGATGATTGTGGCTAGTATGAATAGGGATAGTATTATGCCTTCTAGGCATAGGAGTGAGGATATGAGGTGGGATCGATAGATGAATATGCCAAGTAGTGCTACCGTGAAGGCTACTATAATATTTAAAGTGGTAATAGACATGTTGATAATTATGGTTAATCCATAGTCTAATGAGTCGAAATCATTTGTTTTTATTTAAACTAATTATCATATTCAACTCATTCTAGGCCTTTTTGGACTCATTCATATGCTAAACCTATAGCTAGAATTGAAATGAGGAGTAATGCGATGGTGAGTGTTAGTGTTAGGTTATTAGTTTGGGTAGCTCAAGGGAGGGGAAGGAGGAGAGCAATTTCTAGGTCGAAAAGTAGGAATGTAATAGCAACGAGAAAAAATTTTAGTGAGAAGGGTAGGCGGGCGGATCCTATAGGGTCAAAGCCGCATTCATAGGGGCTAGCTTTTTCTGAATATATATATGTTTGAGGTAGTCAAAATGCAATGGTTATTAGGATTATGGGGATTAGGGTATTGATGGATAGGGCTAGGATTAGGTTGATTACTTCATTCTGGGTTATGACCAGAGCTGACTGATTGGAAGTCAGTTGTACTAGCTATACTAAGGAAGTAAGATCCTCATCAGTAGATAGAGACATAAAGGAATAGTCAGACTACATCAACAAAGTGTCAGTATCATGCAGCGGCTTCGAATCCGAAGTGATGGTTGGATGTGAAGTGGAAATTAAACTGTCGAAGTAGACAAACTGCCAGGAAGGTGGAGCCGATGATGACATGGAGGCCATGGAATCCGGTTGCCATAAAGAATGTTGAGCCATACACTCCATCTGAGATTGTGAAAGATGTTTCGTAATACTCGGAGGCTTGAAGGAGGGTGAAATAGGCTCCAAGGAGGATAGTGATTAGCAGGGCTTGTTGTATATTTTTTCGGTTTCCTTCTATGAGGCTGTGATGGGCTCAGGTAATAGATACACCTGAGGCCAGGAGGACGGAGGTGTTTAGAAGGGGTACTTCGAGTGGGTTTAGGGGAGTAATGCCTACGGGTGGTCAGCAACCGCCTAGTTCTGGGGTGGGGGCAAGGCTTGAGTGGTAGAAAGCTCAGAAAAAACCTGCGAAGAAGAAGACTTCTGAGAGGATAAATAGAATTATACCGTAACGAAGGCCTTTTTGGACGATTGGGGTATGGTGACCTTGAAAGGTGCCTTCTCGTACAATGTCTCGTCATCATTGATATATTGTAAGAGTGTTAGTTAGGAGGCCAATAGATAGGAGGGTGAAAGAGTGGAAGTGGAATCATATTACTAGGCCGGATGTTATTAATAGGGCAGATAGGGCTCCTGTAAGTGGTCATGGGCTGGGGTTAACTATATGGTAAGCATGGGTTTGGTGGGTCATTAAGTATTATCATGTAGGTAGAGGCTTACGAGAAGTGTGAAGACATAGGCTTGGATTAGTGCTACAGCGAATTCTAAGCCGGTTAGTAAAAGAAGGATAATGAATGTAATTGTGGCTGTTGCTGGGCTAATAGAAGTTAGGGCTAGTGTGGCACCGCCGATTAGGTGCATAAGAAGGTGGCCTGCAGTGATGTTGGCAGTGAGTCGTACGGCGAGGGCTATGGGTTGAATAAACAGGCTAATTGTTTCGATAATTACGAGTATAGGGATGAGTGGGAGTGGGGTCCCTTGGGGTAGGAAGTGTGCTAGTGAGGCTTTGGTTTTATAGCGAAAGCCTGTAATAACTGCACCGGCTCATAGAGGAATAGCTATGCCAAGATTTATGGATAGTTGTGTGGTTGGGGTGAAAGAATGTGGGAGGAGGCCTAGGAGATTAGTTGAGCCAATAAATATAATTAGAGAGATTAATATGAGGGATCAGGTTCGGCCTTTAGGGTTATGAATTAGTATCATTTGTTTTAAAATAAGTTGGACTAGTCATTGTTGGATCGCGATGAGTCGGTTGTTGATAAGGCGAGTGGGGGTGGGGAATAGAATAATTGGGAATATGATAATAAGAATTACAACAGGCAATCCTATGATTGAGGGGGTAATGAAAGAGGAGAATAGATTTTCGTTCATTTGGATTCTCAGGGTGTGGTTTGTTTTACTGTTTTTAAACCCGTGGGGCCAGGGTTTGTAGGGAAAATGTATTTGTAGAATTTAAGTTGAATAAGAGAGAACAGTGAGACCAGTATGGCTAAGATTGTGACAGATCATGTTGAGGTATCTAGTTGTGGCATTTCATTATGGAGAGGTTTGAGCTCTCTATCTTTAACTTAAAAGGTTAATGCTACTTAGCTTCATAATGTTCTTATAGCATTGATGATGATCAGGCTTCAAAGTGTTTTAGGGGAACTAGTTCAAGAACAATTGGTATAAAGCTATGGTTTGACCCGCAGATTTCGGAGCATTGACCGTAGAAGAGGCCAGGACGAGTAGATATAAGTGTTGCTTGGTTTAGTCGCCCTGGGATAGCATCTGTTTTTAGGCCTAGGGATGGGACGGCTCATGAGTGCAGTACGTCTTCTGATGAAATGAGCATGCGCACGGGTAATTCTATTGGGAGGACTACTCGGTTGTCGACTTCTAGAAGTCGTAATTCCCCTGGTTTTAAGTCTGATGTTGGGATTATATAGGAGTCGAAGCTCAGGTCCTCATAGTCAGTATATTCGTAGCTTCAGTATCACTGATGGCCTATTGTTTTGACTGTTAGAGATGGGTTATTAATTTCGTCCATTATATAAAGGATGCGTAAGGATGGAAGGGCAATGAGGATGAGGATGATGGCTGGGAGAATTGTTCAAATTGTCTCTACTTCTTGAGCGTCTATTGTGCTGGTATGAGTGAGTTTAGTAGAAAGTATGAGTGCAATGATGTAGAGGACTAGGGTGCTAATTAAGAAGACGATTATTAGTGTGTGGTCATGGAAGTGTATAAGTTCTTCTATAATTGGGGAGGAGGCATCTTGGAAGCCTATTTGGAATGGGTACGCCATAGAGATATATGGATGCTTAGTCCATGATTTAATCTTGACAAGATTATGTAATAGCTTTACTAATACCTCATTAAGAAAGTCATAGAGGTTATGTGGTTGGCTTGAAACCAATTAATGGGGGTTCGATTCCTTCCTTTCTTGAGTTAAGCTTTGACGTAGGCGGGTTCTTCGAATGTGTGGTAGGGAGGAGGGCAGCCATGAAGTCATTCTAGGTTGGTTGTTGTTAGTTCAACTGTTGAGACTTCCCGTTTGGATGCAAATGCTTCTCAGATTATGAAAATTATGATTATGACGGCTGTTAGTGAGATGAAGGAGCCTATTGAAGACACTGTGTTTCATGTGGTGTAAGCGTCGGGGTAGTCAGAATAACGTCGAGGCATGCCGGATAGGCCTAGGAAGTGTTGTGGGAAGAATGTAAGGTTTACTCCAACGAATATAACGGCGAAATGGATTTTTGCTCAGACAGGGTCAAGGGTGTAGCCTGAGAATAGGGGGAATCAATGTGCAAATCCGCCTATAATGGCGAATACAGCTCCTATGGATAGAACGTAGTGGAAGTGGGCTACTACATAGTAAGTGTCGTGTAAAACAATATCTAGTGATGAGTTAGCTAGTACAATACCTGTTAGGCCTCCAATTGTAAATAAGAAGATGAAGCCTAGGGCTCAGAGTATGGCTGGGGACCATTTAATATTACCTCCATGCAATGTGGCCAGTCAGCTGAAGACTTTAACCCCTGTGGGGATTGCAATAATTATTGTGGCTGATGTAAAGTATGCACGGGTGTCTACATCCATCCCTACAGTAAATATATGGTGGGCTCAAACGATAAATCCTAGGAAGCCGATGGATATCATAGCTCAGACTATTCCTATATACCCAAAGGGTTCTTTCTTGCCTGAGTAGTAAGTTACAATATGGGAGATTACGCCAAAGCCTGGGAGGATCAGAATATAGACCTCAGGGTGGCCGAAGAATCAGAATAAGTGTTGGTAAAGAATAGGGTCTCCGCCTCCTGCAGGGTCGAAGAAAGTTGTGTTTAGATTTCGGTCTGTTAAGAGTATAGTAATACCTGCTGCTAGGACGGGCAGTGAGAGTAAAAGTAGGACGGCCGTAATAAGGACTGATCATACGAACAGAGGGGTCTGGTATTGGGATATGGCTGGAGGTTTTATGTTGATAATAGTTGTGATGAAGTTAATAGCGCCTAGGATTGAGGAGACCCCGGCTAAGTGAAGTGAGAAGATTGCTAGATCTACGGATGCCCCTGCGTGGGCTAGGTTACCTGCTAGAGGGGGGTAGACTGTTCAACCAGTTCCTACACCGGCCTCAACCATAGAGGAGGCTAGTAGGAGTAGGAAAGAAGGGGGCAGTAATCAGAAGCTTATGTTGTTTATTCGGGGGAAAGCCATGTCGGGGGCGCCAATTATTAAAGGGACTAGTCAGTTTCCGAAGCCTCCAATCATAATTGGCATGACTATGAAGAAAATTATTACGAAAGCGTGGGCTGTGACAATTACATTGTAGATCTGGTCATCTCCCAGGAGGGCTCCAGGTTGACCGAGCTCAGCTCGAATAAGAAGGCTGAGCGCAGTGCCTACTATTCCAGCCCATGCACCAAATAATATGTATAAGGTGCCAATGTCTTTGTGATTTGTAGAAAATAGTCAGCGGTTGATGAACATAAGTAAGGTAAGGTGGCCGAGTAAGGCATTAGGCTGTAAATCTAATTATGGGGGTTTGAGTCCCCTTCTTACCAAGCCCAGAGGTGATGTATCATGTTGAATTGCAAATTCAAAGGAGCAGCTTCAATCCTGCCTGGGCTTCTCCCGCCTTTTTTTTCTCGCGGCGGGAGAAGTAGATTGAAGCCAGTTGATTAGGGTATTTAGCTGTTAACTAAATTTTTCGTGGGGTTAGATCCCACCAATCTAGGAGGACTTAGCTTAATGGGAAAGTGTCTGGTTTGCATCCAGGAGATGTAAGGTGATTCTTGCAGTCCTTAGACAGAAGTTAAGTATATGCTACTTGCTTAGAGCTTTGAAGGCTCTTGGTCTGGTTTAACCTAAACTTCTAGTATCAGGAGATAAATAGAGGTAGGAGGGGGAGGGATAGGGTTGATAGTGTGATTAGAGGTGATAGGAGGTAGGCTTGGTTTTTGAATTCGAATTGTCATTTTATTTTTATGTTATTTGTGGTAGGAAATATTGTTAGTGATGTTGAGTAGATTAGTCGTATGTAGAAGTAAAGATTTAGGAGGGCTAATATGGCTATTAGGGTAGGGAGAATAATGCTGTTGTTTTTAGTGAGCTCGTTAATGATAGCTCATTTGGGCATAAAGCCGGTGAGTGGGGGTAGGCCTCCTAGGGATATTAGAATGGTAAGTATGGCTGCAGTTATTAGGGGTGTTTTGTTTCATGTTTGGGCTAGGGAGAGTGCTGTTGTGCTGGAGTTAATGATGAGAAGCATGAATATGGGGATTGTTAGGATAATGTAGGTGATAAGGTTGAGGAGTATAATGTCTGGGTTGTATACTAGGATGGTTGCTATTCAGCCTATATGTGCGATTGATGAGTATGCTAAGATTTTTCGTAGTTGGGTTTGGTTTAAGCCTCCTCATCCGCCGATTATGATGGAAAGAAGCCCTATAAGTGTTAGAAGGGGGGTATTGAGGGAGTTGTAGATTTGATATAGGATGCAAAGGGGGGCGATTTTTTGTCATGTAAGTAGGAGGAGGGATGATTTTAAATTTACTCCTTGGGCAACTTCTGGCACTCAAAAGTGGAAAGGGGCTACGCCTAGTTTTATGGTCAATGCGATGGTTAGAAGGAGGGGTGGGATGTGATTGTTTGGGTTGAGAATAGTTCAGTGGCCTGCGTATATAAGGTTGAGAAGGATTGCTATTATTAGGATTATGGAGGCGGTGGCTTGGGTTAGGAAATATTTTGTTGCGGCTTCTGTGGATCGTGGGTTGCTTTTGTAGGTTAGGATGGGGATAATGGAGAGTATATTTATTTCAAGACCAATTCAGATTAGTAGTCAATGGGAGCTGAATGTGGCGATGGCAGTGCCTGTTGCGAGAGTAAGAGTGATTGTGGTTAGGACTATGGGATTAATTAGTACGGGAAGGGTATGAACCAACATTTTCGGGGTATGGGCCCGATAGCTTACTTAGCTGACCTTACTTAGAGTGTGGTGTAGTGGGTAGCACGGAGAATTTTGAGTTCTCAGGGATAGGTTCGAGACCTAAGGCTCTAGAAACAAGGGGATTTGAACCCCTATAATTTACTCTATCAAAGTAACTCTTTTATCAGACATGTTTCTATGCGTATGGGGGGATACCTGCTAAGGATACAGGCATTGATACGTGTCATATGCATAGGGCTAGAGTTAGGGGTAAGAAATTTTTTCATAGGAGGTGCATGAGTTGGTCGTATCGAAATCGTGGGTAGGATGCTCGGATCCATAAGAATACTATTGTTAGAAGAAGGGTTTTGATAGCAAAGTTAATTGTAAAGAATTGAGGGTTAAGTGTGTCGTGGAATGCTCCTAGGAAGAGGGTGACGGTGAGAGCGTTTATTATGATGATGTTGGTATATTCGGCTAAGAAGAACAGGGCGAAGGGTCCTGCGGCGTATTCTACATTGAAGCCTGATACTAGTTCGGATTCTCCTTCAGTAAGGTCGAAGGGGGCTCGATTTGTTTCTGCTAGGGTTGAAATGAATCATATTATGGCTAGAGGTCATGCTGGGATGAGAATCCATATGTATTCTTGTGTGTCAATTAGGGAAGATAGGGTGAAAGATCCGTTTATGAGGAGAATTGACAGGAGGATGATGGCTAGTGTGACTTCATAGGAGATTGTTTGTGCAACGGCTCGTAATGCTCCGATGAGTGCGTATTTAGAATTTGAAGCTCACCCTGATCAGAGGATAGAGTAAACAGCTAGGCTTGAAGTTGCTAAGATGAATAGGACACCTATATTTATATTGATGAGGGGGTATGGTATGGGGATGGGAATTCATATTGTTAGGGCGAGGGCGAGGGCTAGTGTGGGGGCGATAATGAATAGGAATGGGGAGGATGTTAGAGGGCGGAGTGGCTCTTTGGTGAAGAGTTTTACTGCGTCGGCGAAGGGTTGGAGGAGGCCGTAGGGTCCAACAACGTTAGGACCTTTGCGGAATTGCATGTAGCCTAGAATTTTTCGTTCAACTAGGGTAAGAAAAGCCATGGCTAAAAGTACTGGGAGGATTAAGAGGATGATGTTTGCTAGGAACATGATGTTAAGAAGAGGAGTTGAACCTCTGAGTATAAAGTTTTAAGTTTTATGCATTTACCGGGCTCTGCCATCTTAACAAACCCTGGTCTCGGGCAGGGTGAAGTTAGTTTACTAGATTAAGATGGTTTCATCTATTGGACTTAGAGCGCTGGGGTGCAGTGGGCTCTACTTCTCTTGTCCTTTCGTACTGGGAGAAGTGAGTAAATAGATAGAAACCGACCTGGATTACTCCGGTCTGAACTCAGATCACGTAGGACTTTAATCGTTGAACAAACGAACCATTAATAGCGGTTGCACCATTTGGATGTCCTGATCCAACATCGAGGTCGTAAACCCTATTGTCGATATGGACTCTAGAATAGGATTGCGCTGTTATCCCTAGGGTAACTTGTTCCATTGATCAATGAATTGGGTCAATTGATGGTGTAGATGCTTAGACGGGTTAGTCATGGCTAAAATCCATTCGGAGGTTGGTTTGTGCTCCGAGGTCACCCCAACCAAAATTTCTAGCTTAGAAACATAATTTGTTGGGCTCGTGTAGAGGAGTAATTTATTTGTATAAGCTAGTTAATTAAAGCTCCATAGGGTCTTCTCGTCTTATTATTTTATCCCCGCCTCTTCACGGGGAGGTCAATTTCACTGATTTGGGGTGGGAGACAGTTGAGCCCTCGTGTTGCCGTTCATACAAGTCCCTAATTAAGGAACAAATGATTATGCTACCTTTGCACGGTCAGGATACCGCGGCCGTTAAACTTGCGTCACTGGGCAGGCAGTGCCTCTAATACTTGTGATGCTAGAGGTGATGTTTTTGGTAAACAGGCGGGGCTGAGGTTTGCTGAGTTCCTTCCACTCCTTTTAATCTTTCCTTAATGCACGCCGGTGTTGGGTTAACAGTAGAGGTTACGTGAAAATTTAAGTGTGGGGCGTTTACGTATGGGTGTTAACTATCAGTGTTTATACGATCTGATATAAGCTTGTGCAAGGAGAATTAATTTCTTGTTACTCATATTAGCAGTGTTGCATCTATAAGATTATAGATTGGTCCAGTGTTGTATGTTGGGAGTTTAAAAGTTTGTGTGGGATTTAGTTTTAGTTTAATGTTGAGCTTTAACGCTTTCTTAATTGGTGGCTGCTTTTAGGCCAACTATGATAGTGTTTTTATTTACTCTCCAACTCAGGCTGTATCCTGGCTCTAAGGGGCTGTCCCCTCTTAGACTAAATTTTATGCTTACATTAAGATTATGTGTTTCTGTTGGTAAACATAAAGTTGAACTGAAATTCTTATCTGGACAACCAGCTATCACTAGGCTCGTTTGGCTTTTCACCGCTATCCATAAGTCATCCCACTATTTTGCCACATAGATGGGTTCGTTCTAAAAACTGCTCGTGGATAGATCGTCTAGTTTCGGGGTTTTTGACTAAAATTCTTTATGCCAAATGGTTTCTGGCTAATTCATTATGCAAAAGGTACAAGGGTTAGTCTTTGCTTTTTTGTGCTATTAGGTAATCTTTCATCTTTCCCTTACGGTACTATCTCTATAGCTCCTGAGCCATATTTCTATCTCCTATACTTTAAGAGTGGTGAATGTTTTATTTTGGTGAAAGGTTTAATTATGTGAGGGGATGGTTGGGCTAGGGTTAGCTCAAAGTGGTCACGATGTTGTGAAATCTTCTGAGTGTAAGTCAGATGCTTTAGTTAAGCTACGCTTTGGGTTTTCCAAGCACACTTTCCAGTATACTTACCTTGTTACGACTTATCTCCTCTAGTACTTGTAGGTGTGTTGTGTTTATTTAGGGGCACAGGATTTTCAAGTAATTGAGGAGGGTGACGGGCGGTGTGTGCGTGCTTCATTGCCGAGTTCAATTAAGCTCTCTATTCTTAATTTACTGCTAAATCCGCCTTTAACCCTTAGTTTTCATAAGGGTTTCCGTGGTGTTCTTTTAGAAGAAAATGTAGCCCATTGCTTTCCACCCTATAGGCTACACCTTGACCTAACGTTTTTATGAGGATCATTGAGCTTACTGTTGTACCTTTTTAGGGTTTGCTGAAGATGGCGGTATACAGGCTGAGTTGGCAAAGGGTGGTGAGGTAAAGCGGGGTTTATCGATTATAGAACAGGCTCCTCTAGGGGGTATAAAGCACCGCCAAGTCCTTTGAGTTTTAAGCTGTTGCTAGTAGTTCTCTGGCGAATAGTTTTGTTATGTAACTATCTAAGTTTATGGCTAGGCATAGTGGGGTATCTAATCCCAGTTTGGGACCTAGCTTTCGTGTATTCAAGGATGTTAAAGTCACTTTCGTGGTAGGGTTTATTGTAGCTATAGCTTTTTACAGCATAGATAGCGTTTAACTTTATTTGGAAGAGGCCCTTAAAACACACTTTACGCCGGGGTTTGTTAATTTGGGTTTTTCGTATGACCGCGGTGGCTGGCACGAAATTTACCAACTCTGGTGTAGTTTAGCTTAGTCAAACTTTCGTTCATTGCTTAATATTTATCACTGCTGTGTCCCTTGGGGGTGTGGTTAAGCAAGGTATTTTGAGCTACATGGTGTGTGCTTAATACCCGCTCCTCTTAATCAGCGAGGTGTGAGTTGGAGGGCATTCTCACCGGCTCGGGGATTCTTGCATGTGTAAGCTAACTACAAACTAACAAAAAGGCTAGGACCAAACCTGTTGTGTTTATGGAGTTTGAAAACTCATCTAGGCATTTTCAGTGCCTTGCTTTAGTATTATAAGCTACATGAACTTGGTTTAGTTAGGTTTGTG